AATGAATTGCCTGATAAAAGGATTACCTTGATAGGGTAAATCATGTAATTAATATTACATTCATTATATTTAATAGAATTAAACTATTTCTAAAAGTATCAAAAACTTTTGTGCATCATACACCAAAATATAAAAAGATAAGCTAATTAAGCTACTGGGCTCATACCCCATTTATAAAGGTTCTAATCCTTTTCTTTTTAATTTTTAATAATTCATCAAAAATTGTATTTTTTGTGATTTTAATGATAGGAACACTAATTTCTATCTCAGCTAACTCTTGGTTGGGAGCTTGAATAGGTTTAGAAATTAATTTATTATCTTTTATCCCCCTAATAAGAGATAATAAATTAATATCAACAGAAGCCTCATTAAAGTACTTCTTAACACAAGCATTAGCTTCTTCAGTGTTCTTATTTGCTACAATTTTATTTTTATTAAATTCAAATAAAATTAATTCTAATTTTTTAATAGAAATAATAATTTTTTCTTCTCTTCTTCTAAAAAGAGGATCCGCACCATTCCATTTCTGATTCCCTAACGTAATGGAAGGTCTTTCTTGATTTAATGCTTTAATTTTAATAACATGACAAAAAATTGCCCCTTTAATATTAATTTCATATATTATTTTTAAACCATTAATTATTATTAAAATTATTTTATCAAGATTAATTGGTGCTTTAGGAGGATTAAACCAAACCTCTTTACGTAAATTAATAGCATATTCTTCAATTAACCATTTAGGTTGAATATTAGCTGCAATATATGATAGAAATTTAATATGAATAACTTATTTTATATTTTATACATTTTTAACCTTTACAATAATTTTTATATTTAACATATTTAAAACTTCCCATATCAATCAATTATTTACATTATCCTTTCATTCAAAAACAATAAAATTTTTTCTATTCTTTAATTTATTATCCTTAGGGGGATTACCTCCATTTTTAGGATTTTTACCTAAATGATTAGTAATTCAATCTCTAACAATAAATAATCAATTATTTTTATTAACTTTTATAGTATTAATAACTCTAATTACTTTATATTTTTATATACGTTTATCTTATAGAGCATTCATACTAAATTACTATGAAAATAACTGAATGAATAATTCTTTATATAATTCAACTTATTTAAGAACCTTTATAACATATTCATTCTTTTCTTCAATAGGATTATTTTTAATATTTTCTTTATATTTCATACTTTAAGGCTTTAAGTTAAATAAACTAATAGCCTTCAAAGCTATAAATATAAGAATAATCTTTTAAGCCTTAGTAAATATTTACTCCTTCAGAATTGCAGTCTAATGTCATTATTGACTATAAGGCCAATTATTTATGATTAAAGAGAATAATTCTCATAAATAGATTTACAGTCTATTGCCTAAATTTCAGCCATTTAATCGCAACAATGGTTATTCTCTACTAATCATAAAGATATTGGAACTTTATATTTTATTTTCGGAGCTTGAGCAGGTATAGTAGGAACTTCATTAAGAATTCTTATTCGAGCAGAATTAGGTCACCCTGGTGCATTAATTGGTGATGATCAAATTTATAATGTAATTGTTACAGCCCATGCTTTCATTATAATTTTTTTTATAGTAATACCAATTATAATTGGAGGATTTGGAAATTGATTAGTGCCAATTATACTAGGAGCTCCAGATATAGCCTTCCCTCGAATAAATAATATAAGTTTTTGACTTTTACCTCCTGCATTAACATTGCTTCTAGTAAGTAGTATAGTAGAAAATGGAGCTGGAACAGGTTGAACTGTATACCCTCCTTTATCTTCTAATATTGCTCATGGAGGAGCTTCTGTTGATTTAGCTATTTTTTCTCTCCATTTAGCTGGAATTTCTTCAATTCTAGGAGCAGTAAATTTTATTACTACAGTTATTAATATACGATCAACAGGAATCACTTTTGATCGAATACCTTTATTTGTATGATCTGTAGTAATCACAGCCCTACTTTTATTACTTTCTTTACCTGTACTTGCCGGAGCTATTACTATACTATTAACTGATCGAAATATTAATACTTCATTTTTTGACCCGGCAGGAGGAGGAGATCCTATTCTATATCAACATTTATTTTGATTCTTTGGGCATCCTGAAGTTTACATTTTAATTTTACCAGGATTTGGAATAATTTCTCACATTATTAGTCAAGAATCAGGAAAAAAGGAAACTTTCGGATCATTAGGAATAATTTATGCTATATTAGCAATTGGATTATTAGGATTCATTGTGTGAGCTCATCACATATTCACAGTAGGAATGGACGTAGATACACGAGCTTATTTTACTTCAGCAACAATAATTATTGCTGTTCCAACAGGAATTAAAATTTTCAGTTGACTTGCTACTCTTTACGGAACTCAATTAAATTACTCTCCAGCTACTCTATGAGCTTTAGGGTTTGTATTCTTATTCACAGTAGGAGGATTAACAGGAGTTGTTTTAGCTAATTCATCAATTGATATTATTCTTCATGATACATACTATGTAGTAGCTCACTTCCACTATGTACTTTCAATAGGAGCAGTATTTGCTATTATAGCAGGTTTTGTTCATTGATACCCTTTATTTACTGGATTAACATTAAATGCTAAAATATTAAAAAGTCAATTTACTATTATATTTATAGGAGTAAATTTAACTTTCTTCCCTCAACATTTCCTAGGACTTGCGGGCATACCTCGACGATATTCAGATTACCCAGATGCTTATACAACTTGAAATGTAATCTCAACAATTGGATCAACAATTTCTCTATTGGGAATTTTATTTTTCTTTTACATTATTTGAGAAAGTTTAGCATCTCAACGACAAGTAATATTCCCGGTTCAATTAAATTCATCTATTGAATGACTTCAAAATACACCACCAGCTGAACATAGTTATTCTGAATTACCGCTACTAACTAACTTCTAATATGGCAGATTAGTGCAATGGATTTAAGCTCCATATATAAAGTATTTTACTTTTATTAGAATTTACTAATGTCAACATGAGCAAATTTAGGTTTACAAGATAGTTCTTCCCCTTTAATAGAACAATTAATTTTTTTTCATGATCATACTTTATTAATTTTAGTAATAATTACTGTTTTAGTAGGTTATTTAATAATTATATTATTATTTAATAAATATGTAAATCGATATCTTTTACATGGCCAAACTATTGAAATTATTTGAACTATTTTACCTGCAATTATTTTATTATTTATTGCTTTCCCCTCACTTCGTCTTTTATATTTATTAGATGAAATTAACGAACCTTCTATTACTTTAAAAACTATTGGTCATCAATGATACTGAAGTTATGAGTATTCAGATTTTAATAATATTGAATTTGATTCATATATAATTCCTACTAATGAATTAGCTTTAGATAGATTCCGATTACTTGATGTAGATAATCGAGTAGTATTACCAATAAATTCTCAAATTCGAATTTTAGTAACAGCTGCAGACGTAATTCATTCTTGAACAATCCCCGCTCTAGGAGTAAAGGTTGATGGAACTCCTGGACGATTAAATCAAACTAATTTCCTTATCAATCGACCAGGATTATTTTATGGACAATGTTCAGAAATTTGTGGGGCTAATCATAGATTCATACCAATTGTAATTGAAAGAATTCCTGTAAATTATTTTATCAAATGAATTTCTAATAGCATAAACTCTTCATTAGATGACTGAAAGCAAGTACTGGTCTCTTAAACCATTTTATAGTAAATTAGCACTTACTTCTAATGAAAAAATTAGTTAAATAAATAACATTAGTTTGTCAAACTAAAATTATCAATTTATTGATATTTTTTAATTCCTCAAATAGCACCAATTGGTTGATTAAGTTTATTTATTATTTTTTCTATTGCATTTGTAATTTTTAATATAATAAATTATTATTCATATAATCCTTCTATACCTAAATCAAGTCTTACGATTAAATCACAATCTATAAATTCATTAAATTGAAAATGATAACAAATTTATTTTCAGTATTTGATCCTTCTTCTAGTATTTTCAATTTATCATTAAATTGATTAAGAACCTTTTTAGGAATCTTAATGATTCCATCTGCCTATTGACTTATACCTTCACGATACCATATTTTTTGAAATAATATTTTATTAACTCTTCATAAAGAATTCAAAACTCTATTAGGACCTATAGGAGCTAATGGTTCAACTTTCTTATTCGTTTCATTATTTTCAATAATTTTATTTAATAATTTTATAGGATTATTCCCTTACATTTTTACAAGAACTAGTCATTTAACTTTAACATTAACTTTAGCTTTACCTTTGTGATTATGTTTTATACTGTTTGGATGAATTAATAATACACAACATATATTTGCTCATTTAGTTCCTCAAGGAACACCTGCTGTATTAATACCTTTTATGGTATGCATTGAAACAATTAGTAATATTATTCGACCCGGAACTTTAGCAGTCCGACTTACTGCAAATATAATTGCAGGACACTTACTTCTTACTCTTTTAGGAAATACAGGACCTTCAATATCTTCTATTTTATTAAGAGTATTAATTATTACTCAAATTGCTTTATTAGTATTAGAATCAGCAGTTGCTATAATTCAATCTTACGTATTTGCTGTTCTTTCTACTCTTTATTCTAGAGAAGTAAATTAATGTCAACTCACTCAAACCACCCATTTCATTTAGTAGATTACAGACCATGACCCCTTACTGCTTCAATTGGAGCAATAACAACTGTAGCTGGAATAGTTAAATGATTCCATCAATATAATATATCATTATTCCTTTTAGGGAATATTATTACTATTCTAACTGTTTACCAATGATGACGAGATGTATCTCGAGAAGGAACATTTCAAGGTCTTCATACTGAAGCTGTAACAACAGGATTACGATGAGGAATAATTCTATTTATTTTATCAGAAGTTCTATTCTTCGTATCATTTTTCTGAGCTTTCTTTCATAGAAGTTTATCTCCTTCTATTGAACTAGGGGCTGTTTGACCACCAATAGGAATTACTCCATTTAATCCATTTCAAATTCCCTTACTAAATACTGTAATTTTATTAACTTCAGGAATTACAGTTACTTGAGCTCATCACAGATTAATGGAAGGAAATCACTCCCAAGCAACACAAAGTTTATTCTTTACAGTAACATTAGGAATTTATTTTACAATTTTACAAGCATATGAATACATCGAAGCACCTTTCACTATTGCCGACTCAGTTTATGGGTCAACATTTTTTATAGCAACAGGATTCCATGGAATTCATGTTTTAATTGGAACTACATTCCTATTAATTTGTTTAATTCGTCATTTAAATAATCACTTTTCAAAGAATCATCACTTTGGATTTGAAGCTGCTGCTTGATACTGACACTTTGTTGATATTGTATGACTATTCCTTTATGTATCAATTTATTGATGAGGAGGTTAATTAATTATCTATATAGTATAAAAAGTATATTTGACTTCCAATCATATGGTCTATTATTAATAGTATAGATAATTTTATCAATTTTAACAATAAGCTTAATTATTTTAACAATTTCTATAGTAGTAATATTACTAGCATCAATCTTATCAAAAAAAACATTAGTTGACCGAGAAAAATCATCTCCCTTTGAATGTGGATTTGACCCAAAATCTTCATCTCGTTTACCATTCTCTTTACGATTTTTCTTAATTACAATTATTTTCCTTATTTTTGATGTAGAAATCGCTCTAATTCTTCCTATTATTTGTATTATTAAATTCTCAAATCTTTTTATATGAACTACTACATCAATTATTTTTATTCTAATTTTACTTATTGGTCTTTATCATGAATGAAACCAAGGAATATTAAATTGATCTAATTAGGGTTGTAGTTAAATATAACATTTGATTTGCATTCAAAAAGTATTGATTATTCAATCTACCTTGAATATGAAGCGATTAATTGCAATTAGTTTCGACCTAATCTTAGGTATAATTTACCCTTATTCTTTAATTGAAGCCAAAAAGAGGCTTATCACTGTTAATGATAGAATTGAGATTCATACTCCAATTAAAGAAGTATGGTGTTCAAGAAAAAGCTGCTAACTTTTATCTTTTAATGGTTAAATTCCATTTATACTTCTTTAATTTATATAGTTTAAATAAAACATTACATTTTCATTGTAAAATTAAAAAAATTTTTTTTATAAATTACTAAAAAAAATTATCTATATTCAAAGATAAATTTATCTCCCTAACATCTTCAGTGTCATACTCTAAATATAAGCTATTTGAATTAAAAACAAATTATATACATATATAAAACTACAATTCAAAGAATAAAACTTAATAAATAAACCTTTAAATTATTATTTTGTAATACCTGATTTAATTGAGAATTTTTAACTAAATTATAATATAATTGTTGACCACCAAAATATTCTGACCAACCCTGATCAAAAGATTTAACAGCTAATTTACCAACAATTAAAGAATAATTTATAATCCCATAAGTAGAAATATAAGGCATAAATCATATTGAACCTAAAAAATAAGAACTATTATATATATTTAAAGCCTTATTAGAAAAAAATAAAGAAATATTAGAAATTAAATAACCTATTAATCCTCCTACAATACACACAAATAAAGTTAATAACTTTAAATAATAAGGTAAAACAATTACCATAGGACTAGGAAAAATTAATCAACTTAATATTCTACCCCCAAAAATTCTTAAAATTAATAATCCTATTATACTTTTTAATATAACTCAACCCTCATCATTTAATATATTTAAAGAAGAAAAATTCGAATCTCCAGTTATAGTATAATAAACTAATCGAAATGAATAACAAACAGTTAAACCTGTTGAAAAAAAATAAAGAAAAAAAGAAAATATATTAATATAAGACAAGGAAACTATTTCTAAAATCAAATCCTTTGAATAAAATCCTGCTAAAAAGGGCATCCCACATAATGCTAAATTAGCCACATTAAAACAGGAAGAAGTTAAAGGTATTATTAGTCTCAAACTTCCTATTAAACGAATATCTTGACAATTATTTATATTATGAATAATTGCTCCAGCACATATAAATAATAAAGCCTTAAATAAAGCATGAGTTAATAAGTGAAAAAATGCTAATTTGTAATAACCTATTGATAAAATACTTATCATTAGACCTAATTGACTTAATGTAGATAAAGCAATAATTTTCTTTAAATCAAATTCATAATTAGCCCCTAACCCAGCTATAAATATTGTTAAGCCAGAAATTAATAATAATAAATTTCCTATTCAAGATCTTCTTAAAACAATATTAAATCGAATTAATAAATAAACCCCAGCCGTAACTAAAGTTGAAGAATGAACTAAAGCAGAAACAGGAGTTGGTGCAGCTATAGCAGCTGGTAATCAAGAAGAAAAAGGAATTTGAGCTCTTTTAGTTATTGCGGCTAACATAACTAAACTACCAATAATTAATATTTCTAAATCACTTTTTATAACTTCTAAATAAAAAACATAATTTCATCTTCCATAATTTAATATTCAAGCAATTGCTAATAACAAAGCTACATCTCCAATACGATTTGATAATGCTGTTAACATTCCAGCATTATAAGACTTCACGTTTTGAAAATAAATTACTAAACAATAAGATACAAGCCCTAATCCATCTCATCCTAATAAAATTCTAATTAAATTTGGACTAATAATTAATAACATCATTGAACTAACAAATATTAATACTAATATAATAAACCGATTAATTTTATAATCTCTACTCATATATTCCTTTCTATAAAAAATTACTAAAGAAGAAATTATTAATACAAACGACATAAAAATTAAACTTATTCAATCAAATAATAAAGTTATTACAATATTTATTGAATTAAAAGAAACTACTTCTCATTCAATAAAAATTCTATAATCATTCATAATAAAAATAATACCGAATAAAAAACTAGATAATCTAAAAAAAAATAATCTAACAAATCTAATTGTACAAATTGACAAATATTTCACGGTTTAAAGAGAATAATTCTCATCAATGACACCACAAATCAATATTTTTCTTAAACTATTTAAACATAACCATAATATACATATGTCACCCTTCAAAATCAATAAATTTAAAGGAAATCAATGCAAAAATAAAAGTAAAAACTCTCGAATAGAACCCCCACTAAATGAATACGCCCCAGAAAAAATTTTTCCATGTTGTCTATAAGCATATAAATATAAAGTATAAGCAGCTCTAAAAAAAGATAATAATGATAATATTACCATTGAAACTCAAGATCAACTAACAATTCTATTAATTAAAGTAATTTCACCTAATAAATTTAATGTGGGAGGAGCTGCTATATTAGCAGAACTTAAAAGAAATCATCACAAAGCTATAGAAGGTATAAAATTTAATAAACCCTTATTAATTAATAATCTTCGACTACCTAACCGTTCATAAGAAATATTAGCTAAACAAAATAACCCAGAAGAACAAAGCCCATGAGCAATCATTAAAGTATAAGAACCACAAATTCCCGAATAAGTTATTGTTATTAAACCTGCTAAAACAATTCCTATATGAGCAACTGACGAATAAGCAATTAAAGCCTTCAAATCTGTTTGACGCAAACAAATCAAACTTACTAACACCCCCCCTACTAAACTAATTCTTACTCAAATATAATTAAATTTTAAACCTATTAATTGTATAAAAGGAAAAACCCGTAATAATCCATAACCTCCTAATTTCAACATAATACCAGCTAAAATTATAGATCCAGAAACTGGAGCTTCTACATGAGCCTTAGGAAGTCATAAATGAACTAAAAATATTGGTATTTTAACTAAAAAAGCTATAACTAATGAAAAATATAGAATTTCTAATTCAAATATATAATTATTTAATAAATAAAAATTTATAGTACCTGTAACCTTATAAACATAAAAAATCCCAACTAATATAGGTAGAGAAACTAATAAAGTATAAAATAATAAATATACACCAGCCTGTAAACGCTCCGGTTGATACCCCCACCCTAAAATAAGAAATAAAGTAGGAATTAAACTTCTTTCAAAAAATAAATAAAATATAAATAATCTTATTCTTCTAAAAGTTAACACTAATAAAATCAATAATAAAATAATATTAACTAAAAATAAATTTACATAATTATTATACTTATACACAGATTCTCTAGCCATTAATATTAAAGAAACAATTCACAAACTTAATAAAATCAAACCATAAGAAATCATATCACACCCAAAAAAATAAGAAATAGACATAAAATAATTTCTATACATATTTATCAAAATAAAAATAAATCTCAATAAAAACAAAAAACTCTGAACCATTCAATAAGTATTATATATTAAACACAAAGGAAATAAAAATAAAATAAAAACAATAATTTTTAACATTGTAAAATATTAAATCTTTGAAAATAATCATTACCATGAGTACGAATCATTCTAACTAAAATAGAAAGACCTAATGCCCCTTCACATACACTAAAAGTTAAAAATATTATTCTAAAAAAAAATTCAAAATTAAGTATATTTAAATAAATAAATAATAATAAAAATAATCTTAAAACAATATATTCTAATCTTAATAACATAGATAATAAATGTTTACGATTAGAAACAAAAGTAAACACCCCTATAATAAATAAAATACTCGATAAAATTCAATTTAGAACTGTTAACATTAGTTTTAATAGTTTAATAAAAACATTGGTCTTGTAAATCAAAAATAAGAATTATTCTTTTAAAACTTCAAGAGAAAAGAAATTTCTTTATCATTAATCCCCAAAATTAATATTTTAATTAAACTACCTCTTGATATTATACAATGAATTTTAATAACACTATTAATTATTTTTAATTTTATTTTTTTTAATATAAAACACCCATTAGCTATAGGATTAACCCTATTAATTCAAACTACATTAATTTGTCTTACATCAGGATTAATAACTAAGACATTCTGATTTTCTTATATCTTATTCCTAGTATTTTTAGGTGGAATATTAGTTTTATTCATCTACGTTACATCACTAGCTTCTAATGAAATATTTTCATTTTCAATTAAATTAATAATCACATCAATCATTATATTCTTACTAAGAGTTGCAATTTTATTTTTTATTGACAAAAATATCTTAACACAATATTCAAACATAGAAATTAAATCAATCTTTGATATAAATTCATATATTACAGAAAATTCAATATCTCTTATAAAATTATATAATTATCCAAATAATTTATTAACTATTATATTAATAAATTATCTATTAATTACTTTAATTGCTGTAGTTAAAATTACTAAATTATTTAAGGGACCTTTACGACCTATATTTAACTAATGAACAAACCTTTACGAGTTAAACACCCTATTCTTAGAATTGCAAATGGAGCATTAGTCGATCTCCCAGCACCTATTAATATTTCTGCATGATGAAATTTTGGATCTCTCCTATTCTTATGTTTAATAATTCAAATTCTTACTGGACTATTTTTAGCTATACACTATACAGCAGACATTAACCTAGCCTTTAATAGAGTTAATCATATTTGCCGAGATGTAAATTATGGTTGATTATTACGAACTATACACGCTAATGGTGCATCATTTTTCTTTATTTGTATTTATTTACATGTAGGACGGGGAATTTATTATGGATCATACTTATTCACCCCTACTTGATTAGTTGGAGTAATTATTCTTTTCTTAGTAATAGGAACTGCTTTTATAGGCTATGTATTACCATGAGGACAAATATCTTTTTGAGGAGCCACTGTTATTACAAACTTACTTTCAGCAATCCCATATTTAGGAATCGATCTGGTACAATGAGTTTGAGGAGGATTCGCAGTGGATAATGCCACTCTCACACGATTCTTTACATTCCACTTTATCTTACCATTTATTGTTTTAGCAATAACTATAATTCACATTTTATTTTTACATGAAACAGGTTCTAATAATCCTATAGGACTAAATTCAAATATTGATAAAATTCCATTCCATCCATATTTTACATTTAAGGATATTGTAGGATTTATTGTAATAACAATAATTTTAATTTTATTAGTATTAATTAATCCATATTTATTAGGAGATCCTGATAATTTCATTCCAGCCAACCCTTTAGTAACGCCTGTTCATATTCAACCTGAATGATATTTCTTATTTGCATACGCAATTCTTCGTTCTATTCCTAATAAATTAGGAGGAGTTATTGCTCTTGTATTATCAATTGCTATTCTAGCTATTCTACCATTTTATCACTTAAGAAAATTCCGAGGTATTCAATTTTACCCAATTAATCAAATCTTATTTTGATTAATAACTGTAACTGTAATTCTACTAACATGAATTGGAGCTCGACCTGTTGAAGAACCTTACGTTTTAATTGGACAAATTTTAACAGTAGTATATTTTTCTTATTTCATATTTAATCCACTAATTATTAAATGATGAGATAATTTATTAAATTAGTTAATGAGCTTGAAATAAGCATATGTTTTGAAAACATAAGATAGAAATTAAATTTTCTATTAACTTTACTAAAAAACATTATTTAAATTAAATAAATTAAAAAAATCTTAAATCCTACAAAAAATAATAAAAAATTTAATGAAAAAGGCAAAAATCTTTTTCAAGCTAAATACATCAATTTATCATACCGAAAACGAGGTAAAGTTCCCCGAACCCAAATAAATAAAAAAGAAATAAAAGTTAACTTTACATAAAATAATAAAGAAAATACATCACTACCCAAAAATATTACACAAAATAATATTCTCATAAATAAAATACTAGCATATTCTGCTAAAAAAATTAAAGCAAAACCTCCTCTTCTGTATTCTACATTAAACCCAGAAACTAATTCAGATTCACCTTCTGCAAAATCAAAAGGAGTTCGATTAGTTTCAGCTAAAGAAATTCTAAATCAAACTAAAGCTATTGGAAATATAATAAACAAAAATCAAATAAATAACTGATACTTATAAAATATTAATATATTATAACCCCCAATTAAAAATACAAAACTTAATAAAACTAAAGCCAAACTAACTTCATAAGAAATAGTTTGAGCAACAGCCCGTAAACCCCCTAATAAAGCATAATTAGAATTAGAAGATCAACCAGCAATTATTACAGTATATACACCCAAACTTGTACAACATAAAAAAAATAACAATCCTAAATTAAAAGAAAACAACTTAACAAATAAAGGTATACACATTCAAACTAATAAAGAAAGAAATAAAGAAAAAATGGGAGAAAAATAATAAGAAATATAATTTGATAATAAAGGATAAGTCTGTTCCTTAGTGAATAATTTGATTGCATCACAAAAAGGTTGAGGAATTCCCGCAATACCAACCTTATTAGGACCCTTCCGAATTTGGATATATCCTAATACCTTACGCTCTAAAAGAGTTAAAAAAGCTACTCTTACTAATACAAAAATAATTAATAATAAACTACCAACAATAAATAATAAATTTTCTATAAAAAACAAGTACTATTTGTGATAAAATTCACATAGATAAATTCTAAATTTATTGCACTAATCTGCCAAAATAGTAAATTATTTATATTCAATATTAAAATAATTATTTATTAAATATTAGGTCCTTTCGTACTGAAATATTTTAATTTTTTAAAGATAGAAACCAACCTGGCTTACGCCGGTTTGAACTCAGATCATGTAAGAATTTAAAAGTCGAACAGACTTAAAATTTAAGCGGCTACACCTAAAATTATATCTTAATCCAACATCGAGGTCGCAATCTTTTTTATCGATATGAACTCTCCAAAAAAATTACGCTGTTATCCCTAAAGTAACTTATTTTTTTAATCGTTATTAACGGATCAATTATTCATAAATTAATGATTTTAAAAATTAAAAGTTTATTAAATTTTAATATCACCCCAATAAAATACAATTAATTATTGTAATAAAAAAAATCTACAAAATTCTAATAATCTATGTATAAAGATTTATAGGGTCTTCTCGTCTTTTAATTTTATTTTAGCTTTTTGACTAAAAAATAAAATTCTATTATAAATTTTCATGAAACAGTTAATATCTCGTCCAACCATTCATACCAGCCTTCAATTAAAAGACTAATGATTATGCTACCTTTGCACAGTTAGTATACTGCGGCCATTTAAATTACTCAGTGGGCAGGCTAGACTTTAAAAAAATTTCAAAAAGACATGTTTTTGTTAAACAGGCGAACATTATTTTTGCCGAGTTCTTTATAAAAACTTATCAATCAATTATATTTATACATTATAATATACTAATTTTATCATTATTTTTTTATTTTTATAATTAAAATAAATACTTTAATACATAATTAAAATTTAATAAATAATAAATATTATAAAATAAATTATAACAATTTCATTAATAATAGCTATTTCTAAGCTTATATTTATTAACTTATTTAATAATTTTTAATAATTTATTTTATAGCTTATCCCACAAAATATTAAAATAAAATAATTATTTAATTAATACATTTAATTAAATAATATAAAATTTCTAAATTAAATTTATTTCTTAAAGAACTAGATACCTTTAAAAACGAATAACATTTCATTTCTAATATATTATGCAAAATAATTTTGTCACATTAACTTTTATAATATATTAACTCTTTTAAAATCGAGAAAATTATAATAAATAATTTTTATTTGATAAACCCTGATACACAAGGTACAATAAATTAAATTTTCTTTTAAAATATTAATTTTTCAAATTATTTCAATTTTCTTTCACAATACTATTCAACTATAATTAAAATTATTCTTTCTTTATAAAATACTCAAACAAATCATATAATAATTATTTTTAATAATTTATAATAAAAAAAAAATTAATTAATAAATAAAATATAATCAATTTATATTGATTTGCACAAAAATCTTTTCAATGTAAATGAAATGCTTTACTGAATAAGCTTTAAATTGCATTCTAGGTACACTTTCCAGTACATCTACTATGTTACGACTTATCTTACCTTAGTAATAAGAGTGACGGGCGATGTGTGCATATTTTAGAGCTAAAATCAAATTATTAATCTATATAATTTTACTATCAAATCCACTTTCAATAAATTTTTCAAATTTATATCCATTTAAATAATTTTATTGTAACCCATCAATACTTAAATATAAGCTACACCTTGATCTGATATATTTTCTTTTAAAAAATCTTGAAAATTAACTTTCTTATAAAATATTCTAATAACGACGGTATATAAACTGAATACAAACTTAAGTAAGGTCCATCGTGGATTATCGATTACAAGACAGGTTCCTCTGAATAGACTAAAATACCGCCAAATTTTTTAAGTTTCAAGAACATAACTACTACTACCTTAGTTTTTCAAAATACATTTTAAATAATAGGGTATCTAATCCTAGTTTATTAATAAAATTTCCAAGCTTTAATTATTTTATTTAAAATTATTATAAATTTAAAATTTCACCTAATAAATTTACTTTTATTTCATAAAAAATCAATTTAACTCAAACTAAAAAAATTTATTTGTATTATTCGTATAACCGCGGCTGCTGGCACAAATTTAGCCAATACTCTTTAATATTACTATTTCTAAGTTTCCTTAATTAATAATATTAATTACTGCGACTATTAAAAAATTATTTACTATTAAAATAAATAAAAATTCTCACAAAAATTTACATATAAATTAAACTAATAACAAATTTTAAAGCCAAAATAAAACTTTATAGAATAAAATAAAATTTCTATCAAAATAAATTTTATAAATAATAATAATGTAAATAAATCTATTTAGTAAATAAATATAAAATCATAATAAATATAAAAACTCAATAAATATAAAATCATAATAAATATAAAATCCACAATAAATATAAAACTTCAATAAATATAAAATTTCAATAAATATAAAATTACAATAAGACAAAATTACAATATATATATATATATATATATATTAAATAAATCTAGAAATTTTAACAAAAATTAATTTTAATTTAACTTATTTAATATCATAATAAATAAATTACCTAACAAAAAAAAAACAAGGAAACTCTGTTATTACGA